TGTTCCATTAGTAACACTCCCTTGATACTTTCCAAGGGTGTCACTGCCTATTTTATTTTGCTTGTGCTTAATGTTTCCCGATTCTACTAGAAATCATATACGAACTTGTTATAGATGTATTTATTGGATTGGTTCATCAATAGTGTTGGGTCAGAATCCCCCCCCCCTTTTTTTTTGACTCTGCACCATTGATTCCACTATTATTAGTGAGCAATAATGGAATAATTCCTTCATATTCATAGAGATAGGGGACATAATTCACATGGATATAGTAAGTCTCGCTTGGGCTGCTTTAATGGTAGTCTTTACATTTTCCCTTTCGCTCGTAGTATGGGGAAGAAGTGGACTCTAAGGGTACTACTAATTGAGTTGAGGAATCAAATCAAACTGTATCAATTGTTTTATAAATCATTCTCGTTTTTAACTTTAACTATTGAGAAAATATTAATTTAAAAATAGTAATGAAATTTAAATAAAAATATCTTTATTTCGAAATTCCATTGGATTCTGGTGGAATAATGTATTATATGAATAATACCCTTTCAATCAAACAGATATTTCAATGATTCCCATGTTCGTATTTCGAAAGTAAAGGGGATACAAATGATAGGAAATTTCTTCCAACCGAATTCTTACTAAATTTTCTATTTTGGTGAACCGGCTCTTACCAGAATTATATATGGACAACGAGGAACAACGGACCCTTTTTATTTGTTTCCCTCTTTACTGTTCAAAGAGAAAGTCGTTCTGTTATTAAGTGGATACGCACTTTCTATGGGAAACAACATAGACATAGCGATTGTCCGACGAGATACTACGCATAATAAGATCTTGCCTTGGGCAAGTCACATATTGCGCATTTACTTTATTATTGTATAAATTGGATTTATGCTTTATCAACTCGTTTCATATCATGGTTCAAACGTTACAAATCGATGAGGTTTACTACTCCTTTTCGAAATCCGAAGAAGTTCCCATAGAACTCCTTGAATCATCTGTCAACGGCTCAATCAATTACTTCTTCGGAATGCGAAAAAACAAAAAAAAAAAAGATTACTTGGTTTTTTTTTTATTAATATATGCCTATACCATTTTTCCTTCATTGATTTGATTCTTTCGATGGATACCGGGATTCATATTGGAAATAATCAGAAATCTAGGAATTAGAACCGTAAGAGTTGCCTCTCGATTTTTTGATTGGAATCAATACAAATCAAATAGATGAAGCAAAGAAATAGAATTGGGGTGCTATGTACATTACATATATGTAATTGATATCTACATATATGAATATGAAGATACATATTTTAGATTGATCTATATTAAGCCTCTATCTTTATACAGTACAACTTTATACACTACAATAACAGTAAGAAATAGTATGGTAGAAAGAAATATATGAATCTTTCTACCATACTATCGGATCTCATAGAATACTGCTGATTCTAGTCCCATTTAAGACGCGAAATTGTAATCCTTTTGATTTTCTTTCTTCAATCATTGATAAGAACTAAGGAGTCAAGTTTCATTCAAATTAATCATTTTGACTGACTGTTTTTACGTAAATGATAAGTAAAAAAGCAGTAGGAACTAGAATGAACAGTGCAGTAGCAATAAATGCGAGAATATTTACTTCCATAATCTCATCGTTTCGTTTTTTTTACTTCGCAATAACTCGGGATTTAATCCCATAGAGATGAGAAATCTTTCACCTGTAAATTCAATGGGATGAATTATATCTCGATGATATTGAATCAGATCAATATCATGAATAACAATATCTGAGCTATCAAATCGATTCATCGTCGAGAATTGAATAGTATAACATAGAGGATCTTTTATCCATACCGAATCCAAAATTGGATTCTTGATCTAATCTAATCAAGAATTCCTTTATTTATCATTCTTTTCCATTCTTTCTTTCTTTTCTATAACCTACCACCTTCCTTGTACAATCATCTGATGAAGTATCATCTGACCGTTTTTCCACTTCCATTGGTTACAAACCCAAACAAACAATAGAAGTAAAATGTAAAAAAAGACTGAGTTAAGTTCTAAACTCCGTTTTTTTAATGATCTAATTTTCTTGGAAGACAAAGAAGTGTGATAAAGATGAGTCCCAGTCTAAAAGATCTAATATTCCATCAAATTCACTATTTTAGAATTTGTTCTTTTTTCGATGGGATCTTTACCTTAGAAAGGAAAAAAAATGATTCATTCCCTTGCTAAGAGAGGCGGGATCCTTGTTTGATCTTTCTTTTATTAATATCCTCTTTCCTTGGATTAGGACTGGGACGCATATATCAAAAGTTCAGTGTGCAATTTGAATGAGATAAATTGTTTCAAATTCAAATTAGTAACTGAGATTACACACAATCGGAACCAGAAAAAGAGATAGGTTTAATCTGAAAAGTATTCTATCAGGGTAACTATGTTAAATTCATTTTGTAGCGTACAAGAAATGAATTCCATTTGTGTATGTGCTTCCAGGAAACATAGGATATTCTATTCCATTACACGGATCGGGAACAATCGAAAAAGTCCGACCCAGTATGGTATCTCTTGGAATTCTGAATATGATGCTACCAATAATTGTACTAATCCACATATGTCTCTCTCCCACCAATCGGTACTAGTTGAAGTAATGGAAATTCTCGTATTTGTTTGATAAGAAACGAAAAAGCAAAAAAAAAAGAAATAAGGATTTCCGTTGGGAATGAAATTCTGCTCCTTGTCCTCTTTTTCACAGAAAATGGAGAGATGGATTGAGTGTTTATTGGATCCGTCGGGACTGACGGGGCTCGAACCCGCAGCTTCCGCCTTGACAGGGCGGTGCTCTGACCAATTGAACTACAATCCCAGGGAAATAAGGTGTATAGCATACATATTCTTATGATTTCATTCAAACCATTTCTATTTAGAATCGCCGTGTTGTAACATAGACGCGAATGATATATTGATATCCACATGGATACGCACTTTAGTGAGAGCGGCATGGATTAATCCTTTCGTTATTGTCAAATCGATTGATAATCAATCTTTCAATGAACAAAAAGAGTCTTTTTTTTTTTTCTTTACTCTTTTCCTTAGACTTTATACTTACAAATCCTGATATGAATCTAGATCATTAGCAAGATCCGCATTTGTGGGAACAAATAAAAATAAATAGAGCAAATAAGAAGTAGGGATATATCATAAAGTTTTCTTTTTTTTTTCCTCCTTATCAGGAATTTCTGGAAAACAAATGGGTTATATCATTTCATGGTGGATCAGCGAATTATTGGGCCGAGCTGGATTTGAACCAGCGTAGACATATTGCCAACGAATTTACAGTCCGTCCCCATTAACCGCTCGGGCATCGACCCAGGAAGAATCAATTCTAGGCTTATTGATAATCCATGATCAACTTCCTTTCGTAGTACCCTACCCCCAGGGGAAGTCGAATCCCCGCTGCCTCCTTGAAAGAGAGATGTCCTAAACCACTAGACGATGGGGGCATGCATGCTTGCCCGACCGCCATCATACTATGCTCATAGTATGAACAGTTTTTTTTAATTGTCAATATAATGTAATGGTATGACTAGATCCGACGGATCTTTCTGTCTTTCATGATTCCATAGAATTTTTTGATTCGTCATTTCTATTCATGAATCATTCATTCTAAGCGCCATTCTATATAGAAATCTATTAATAAATCTATTATATAAATCTATAAATCGATATTACTATATTAGATAGTACTATATTAAATATTCTATATTAAATATTAATATATTAAATAATAATAACTAGATAACTAAAATAATAATAAATTTCTATAGATAAATTTATATATATAAATAGAAAAAGGATAGGATCCTTTCAGGGAATGATTTGTCCGCCAGAAAAAAGGTTAAACTCCATTTCTTCCACTTTCATTCATTGATTCACTCGTTGTTAAGATGAGATATGCCCATCTCACACTAAGCCAGGAAATTAACAAACGATAAATCTGCGGGGATCAACAAGTTATCGAAAATGGTTTTTTCTTTAAGAATTTGCTTCAGGGGACAAGTAGAATCTCTTCATCACATGATTCGATGAAATATCTTGGATCTATGTCGAATTGGTAGGTACATGTATCAATCAAGTGAATTTCGTTCTGATAGGGGTCAATTCAATAAAAGAAAAGTAATTCGAGTCAGTCTTGAAATAATTCATTGCATTGATATTTATCAAATTCAATATCAATAAACCATTCTTACCCTAGGGAAATCAAATTTCTCGTTCCCGAATGGGCCACTAGCTATTATGAGTCTATTGCATGTACTTATGTATATAATATATGTACATAGATCTATCTTATCCGCATAATGATTCATTCAGGAATTGAATCAAACGCGCCCTTTTAACTCAGCGGTAGAGTAACGCCATGGTAAGGCGTAAGTCATCGGTTCAAATCCGATAAGGGGCTTTCGATTTTTTCATAAAACTCCAGTCTTAGTATTCATATTTGAGCGGAGAATAGAGATATTGTTGATATTGATATTTGTAATAAAAAAAAGTAACCAACTGTATAACTGAATTAGAATAATAACTTATTCTAATTCAATTAGAGTATAGTAGTTATAAAGTTGAACATTTGTTTATTATATTATAATGAATAATGAGAATGAATAATGATAAGTCGTCTCTTGAATTGCCAAATATTCCTATTTTCCATTATTCCAATCAAATCCATTGTAAAGATTAGAAATCAACAAAAGAAAAAGTAAGTGGACCTGACCCATTGAATCATGACTATATCCACTATTCTGATATTAAAATTCGATAGAGATGAGATTGGAACAGTGGGTCTTTTTTATTTCATTTCTTTGGACTCCGCAAGAATTTGTCGATATTTCCGATTAAATCTTCTTGTTCCTAGATGTTCCATAGGAATAAATTGCTATTCCGTTCCTCCACAGAGAAACGTTTATTCCAAGTCACAACATAAGAGCCATTTTCAATATCTTTCTTTG